AGTAGGAATCAATTTGATTCCACCATACATATTAGGTTGGGTGAGTCAGGTCATATTTAAAAAGTCTTTCTTTTTCCTTTATTTTCAACTCATTTTTATCTAATTCTAATATATATATATATTCTTTTTTTTCTGGCTCGGCTATTCCACTCAGCCGAGCCATTCTCTTTATGATACTGAAAGGAAAGAATCTATATAATATATAAAAAAAAGAAAGAGATCTAGTCAACAAGAAAAAAGGAGAGAGAGGGATTCGAACCCTCGATAGTTCTTTGTTTCGAACTATACCGGTTTTCAAGACCGGAGCTATCAACCACTCGGCCATCTCTCCGAAAGAAGATTTCTATTTTCTTTTCTTTGTTCATCGAATAGAACATAACGATATAAGTTGGTACCATTACTATCAATATAAAGATATCGAGTATGAATCTATAGGTCTATCTATCTCTATATATAGATGTATGATATAGCGTTCCCCTTTGTAAAGTAAAAAACTGTCCTCGATAGATTCGTGGTAAAATCCATAGACGATGCATTTTTTTTTTTACAATTTTTTGACTGATAAAGAGATCAAATGGTATATAATTCTTTTATTGGTAGATTGGAGGATTAGAAACATGACTATTGCTTTCCAATTGGCTGTTTTTGCATTAATTGCTACTTCATCAATCTTACTGATTAGTGTACCCGTTGTATTTGCTTCTCCTGATGGTTGGTTGGGTAATAAAAATGTTGTATTTTCTGGTACATCATTATGGATTACATTAGTATTTCTCGTAGGTATCCTTAATTCTCTTATCTCTTGAACTTATTGGTTCGAGATCCAAAAATGACCCCTCCCTGAATTCTTTCAGGTTATGAGACACGTTAAAATTCAATATAAGTCATAAGTTCTTAAAATGCAAATAACGAAAAAAAGTCTAAAGATTAGAGGGAGGGGTTAAACTTATTGTATTTGTATCTTTGTTTTGTAAAATTTTGCAAATCAAATAAAATAAAAATATTAAAATATAAATAAATATGAAATATGTATATTTATTAAATATGTATTATATATTAAATATGTATTATACATTATATTAAATATTTTTAATCTTATAAATATTAATAAAAGATTAAAAATTTAATAGAAATATGTACTAAAGTTGTAGATTTAAATAGTTATTATAAATTTTATATAAACTTGAATATAATAAAAAAAAAAAGACTAAATAATTAATATTAATTAATAATATACATTAAAGTGAATAATTATTAATATATAAAGAATATTAATATATTAAAGATATTAAAGAATAGAAAATATTAGAATAGAAAAAATCTAATATAACAAAATATTAAAATAGAATTTAAAATATTAAAAAAAAAATATAGAGTATTTGGCCTAACTTTGCCCAAATAGGATTCATACATTGCGTATCACGAACAAAAAGAGTGCGGATATAGTCGAATGGTAAAATTTCTCTTTGCCAAGGAGAAGATGCGGGTTCGATTCCCGCTATCCGCCCAAGATAATGTGTTAATGTATTTAATTTAGAATTTAAAAAGATTTAATAGGATAAAGGATTTAAGTAGAGTTGATCACGATAGTTTATCGGTTCTATCCTCCTCCTTCTTTTCCTCCCATCTTAAAAGAAAAATAAAACGGTAATTAATGATTAGTTAACAGAATGAAACTCAATCTTTTTTGTCAAAAAATGTTGCGGAGACGGGATTTGAACCCGTGACCTCAAGGTTATGAGCCTTGCGAGCTACCAAGCTGCTCTACCCCGCGCTGAAGAAAAGAACTGTGAACTAGTGAGCAAACAAAGATTGAAAGGACCCCTTTACCATATCTGTACAAATAGGATATCTCATTTGTACAGAATGGTAAAGGGGTCCTCTATGATCGATGATCATAGAAATAAATAGAAAAATGAAAATTAAGGGATTTTAATACTTACCAACTGGATCTTGTTGCTCCGGGCAACAAACAGGCCTGAACCATTTCACGAAGTATGTGTCCGGATAGCCCAAAGTCTCGATAGTTAGCCCTCGGTCTTCCAGTCGAAAAACAACGTCGATGAAGGCGTATAGGTGCACTATTACGTGGTAGGGATTGTAGCTTTCCATGAATTTTCCATTTCTCATTCAACGACGGAACTTTGCTTATTTCTTTTTTTGAGGATCGACGAATCAAATGATATTTTTGTTCCAATTTTTGCCTCTTCTTCTCCCTCTGAATCAAACTTTTTCTTGCCATAATGATTCAATTCCTATTAGTTTCAATGATACATACAAGTCGGATCCTAGATGTAGAAATATAAGAAATAAGAAGGCGGGGCCCTTCTCCATCAAAGGAAATGATATTATCGAGGCTACAACACATAAAATAAAATAAAAGATTAACCAAATTTTCCTGATGTAGAAGCAATCAAGAAAGCCGCATAAGTGAATATATAACCGACAGAAAAGTGGGCTAACCCAACCAATCTTGCTTGAACAATGGAAAGAGCCACCG